TGATATTTCCATTTGTGATTCATTACATATATAGAGTGTGTGCTATCCTATGAGGTGTACAAAATGACAAAAAGAGAGAATCAAAATAATAGCCTAGAAAGTTCTATGACCTGTACAATTGCCATGTGTACCCTATACAAAAATATCTTCTAACATCCTATTTCATTATTTTCATCATTAGTATTAGAATGGTGATTATTCTCAACATCCCCCCTCAAGCTCAATGGGCAGTGCTGGCCCATTGATGAGAAGGGGAGCTTGGTGCGAATATTAAGAAAATTCTGTGTACTGATCGCCTTTGTGAGAGGGTCCGCAAGTTGCTCTTGTGTTGGAATGTATTGAACTGTTAAGGTGCCATTCAACACTTTTTCCCGAATGAAGTGATGATCAATCTCGACGTGCTTGGCCTTAATAGTAAGTTGGGCATGGAAGACAGGATTTGCTGAAAGATGAATCGCGCTCATGTTGTCGCAAAGAAGAAGAGGAGGAGTTGACACGGGTGCCTGTAATTCTTTAAGTAAAGACTCGATCCAAGCAATATCTGCTGCTGCATTTGCCAATGATCTGTACTCTGATTCAGTGCTTGACCTGGAAACTACTTTCTGCTTTCCTGATGACCAGGATATTTGATTGGGCCCATTGATGAGAAGGGGAACGTGCAGTAACCGCTGGTGCTCTGGAGATCATCTGGACAGCTAGCCCAATCAGCATCTGCAAAACAAACTAGTTCAAAAGGTGTGAAAATAACTCCATGTGTGGGAGTTCCCTTGAGGTATCTCAATATCCGCTTCACTGCTTTCATATGTGATGTGGTTGGTGCATGCATGAACTGACACGCCTTGTTGACTGCGAAGGCAATATCTGGTCTGGTCATGGTACAATATTGCAAGGCCCCTACAATGCTCCTGTATTCTGAAGGATCTTCCAATTTTTCTCCGGACAACTGCACTCCATTTGCGGAAGGTGTTGCAATTGGTTTCGCTTGCTGCATCTGTGTTCTGTCAAGTGGGTCTCTGATGTATTTTTCCTGACAACAGTGAATTGATGTGGCCGTTCTTGTCACCTGGATGCCCAGGAAGAATGAAATATCACCCTTTTCTTTTAAAGCAAAATGTTTGTTCAGGTCCTCCATAACTTGCTTGATCTGCCCCATGCTTGATCCTGTAAGAAGAATATCATCAACATATACAAGTACCACAAGAATGTCATCAGTGGTAAATTTGAAAAACATGGAGGTATCAGTCTTTGAATTTTGGAAGCCCCATTGCTGCAAACACCCACTCAATTTGTTGTACCAGGCTCCCCTTCTCATCAATGGGCCCAATAATCTATGAGTTAAGGCCATATAGTGCTTTATCCAATTTACATACATGGTCTGGATGCACTGGATCTTCAAAACCAGGTGGTTGTATCATGTACACATCTTCACTCAGATCCCCATTGAGAAAAGCATTGTGTACATCAAGTTGTCTAATACCCCAGTAAAATGAAACTGCTAAGGATAAGATTACACGGATAGTGGTAGGTTTCACTACTGGGCTAAAAGTCTCAGTGTAATCTATCCCTGGAGTCTGATGATATCCCTTTGCAACTAACCGGGCTTTATATCTTTCCACCATCTGACTTGAGTTTTACCTTGTAAACCCATTTGCACCCTATAACCTTTTGACTCTCATTTCTTGGAACCTCTATCTGTATGGGGCCAGGTTTGGTTGAGTTTTAAAGCCTCAAACTCCTTTGTCATTGCATCTCTCCATTGGTCACTTTCCACGGCCTCCTTGAATGATTTAGGTTCGGGTAGAATGGTGGGCTTTAGGCTAGGTTGGGCTTTGTTCAAGGTTGCTAGGTAGGTTTTGGGTTTGAAGATCCCTGCCTTCGATCTTGTGATCATGGGATGTTTGTTCTGATTGACAGCTTCTTGCTCCGTTGTATGATCAGCTGTATCTTGTTCCATTGCCTGACTTTCTGCTACGGGAATGGTATGAGTGGGAACATCATCTTGAGAGGACACTTCTTCATGGGGCGGAATTGGTGAAGACAACAAAGGAGGATTGAGTACATTATCAGACGTATGAGAAGGAAGTGAAGAAGAAACATTACTTGATGTAGAATTTTGAGAAAAGGAAACAGGAATAGTAGAGAAGACATGCTTGTTAGGAGATGAGTCTTTAATATTTTGGGTAAAAATGTTAGAGTGGACATGTTTATAAGGGAAGGATTTTTCGTTAAATATCACATCCCTTGAAATGTAAATTCTTCCACTCTCTTTATCTAAGCAGAGATAACCTTTATGGTGCACACTACGACCTAGTAACACACATTCTTTTGATCTTGGTTCGAGCTTATGTTTGTTAAAAGGTCTCAATAATGGGAAACATGCACACCCAAAAACTCTAAAACTGAAATAATTGGCCAAAAAGAGTTTCAATCGGACACTTAGACTTTAATGGTTTTGTAGGCAAACTATTGATTATGTTAACCGCTTCAAGAAAAGCATATGGCCAAAAACTTTGAGGAACTTTTGAATGATTTAATAAAGCCGGAACAATTTTCCTATTTTTTCTTTCAACTCTGTAATTTTGTTCTGGTGTATAAGGACAAGACACTTGGTGATGGATTCCTAAAGAAACACAATATTTACTTATAGTTTGAAATTCGCCACCCCAATCTGACCTAACTGTTTTAATCTTTTTATTAAACTGAGTCTCAACCATTTTATGAAACACCAACAAATTTGGAAAAGCTTGACTCTTTTCGGTTAAAAAATATATCCAAGTATACCTAGAAAAGTCATCAACTATTAACATAAAATATCTAGCTCCAGTTATTGACTTAATCGGTGAGGGTCCCCATAAATCAGTATGCACCAGATCAAAGGCACTGCTTGCTTTAGACTCAGACATAGAAAAGGGTAATTTGTGATGTTTAGCCAACACACAAGATTCACAAAAATCAACATCATTGATATTAAAACCAGACACATTACATGAATTCAGAATTTTGGACATGATTTCAGTACTAGTATGACCTAATCTTGCATGCCACAAATTCACATCATTGAGACAAGAACTAGAAATTGAAACATAACAGGAACCAACTACAGGAACACTTGAATTTGAAATAGCAGAAACATAATTTAGAGAGGGACTGGACGAAATCTTAGCTGACTCGAAGAGCTTGTACAATCCATCCTTAGTTGACTCTTGAAGAAGACGCCTTCTCGTTCTCAGATCCTTGACACAAAAGAAGTAGGGATGAAATTCAACGAAAACATTATTATCAATACAAAAACGTGAAACACTTACTTACTAGATTTTGATTTAACTCAGGTGTGTGAAGAATATTTTTCAGTGACAGGGAGGAAGAATTCGAATTAGGAGAAATAGAGGAGTATGAGTTCTTCACTTTGTTACCCACATGTGAGATTCTAAGAAACTTACCATCCCCAATCATCACTGAGGAAGTACCTTGATACTGAGTAGGAGCCATATCATAATAGGGGTTGCTGAGATTGGGTGTCATATGGTGTGTCGCCCCTGAATCGAAGAGCCATTCCTCTTCCGGTGCTGTCTGCGTGTCTGAAGAACTGAAGGCAGGGTGATGTGTATTTGGGTTGGCTGAATCGAAGGAGAAGACTTGAGAGACTTGGGCCTGGGCTTGGTTTGGAGAGGGTTGATAACTTAGGTTGGCTCGGTGGAAACAATTAAAGGCTGAATGGCCTTGTTTTTGGCATATTTGACATCTAATTTTTGGTTTATTTGGATTGTTGGGTCGGTTTGGTGAGGCCCAGGATTGGTTAGGAGTTGGTGGCCGGCCATTCGTCAAGCACTTGGAGTGTTGTTAAAGCGTGGACCGGATGAGTTATTTTTCCCGGGTCTGTGATTAATAGGTAAGCCTGTGCTGCTAGTGTTAAGCTAGTGGTAAGGCAGCAGTAGGCCAGTAATCCTTCTTTCTAAGAGTCCTAAGTCCTAGGGTTCTCGTAGTCCATTAGGAAGAAGGGAGGTGCGGAGGTGAGTAGCCAAGATTCTCTTCTGTTATCACCCCGAGGAAGCTTTGAAGCTATTCGTCTTTCCTTTCCTAAACATAAGTAAGGGGATTACAAAACAAAAAGGGTCTATTAATAAGAGGCAACCCCCTACAGAAAAAGTAAGCCCGCCCTACGCTAAAAGTATGCGAATTCTTCGTCTGTTTGACCTTGTGATGAGGGGGATCCCTTTCTATATCGTTAGAATGAGCATACAAATAGGGCTTGAAGAGTCTGTTATCAAATCGCTCAATGACATTGTGGGGGCTCACGAATCGACTGGTGGAGCTCAATGAAAATTTGCGTAGTGTAGTTACAGTCAACACAGTAGCTGTAACGTGAGCAGCGAGACAACATCTTTCACTCCCTTCATAAGTAAGGCCAGATTAAAGACAAGGTATGCAGTTTGATTATTGATGGAGGTAGTTGCACCAATGTTGTTAGCACTATTTTAGTTGAGAATTGAAACTTACCTACTACTCCGCATCCTAAGCCTTATAGATTGCAATGGTTGAATGATTGTGGGGAAGTTAAGGTTAATAAACAAGTGTTAGTATCATTCTCTATAGGTAGATATCATGATGAAGTGTTATGTGATGTAGTACCCATGCATGCAAGTCATATATTGTTGGGTAGACCTTGGCAATTTGATAGGAGGGTTACACATGATGGGTTTTTGAATAGATACTCCTTTGTAATAAATGATAGGAAAGTAACCCTTATTCCTTTGAAACCTAAGCAAGTGTATGAAGATCAAGTGAAGGTTCAAAGTGAGTGTGAGAGAAAAAAGAGTGGCTGTGAGGCGAGAGAAAAAGGAGTGAAAAAGAAATAGAGAAGGAGGCTGTAAAAATCAAGAGAGAAGAAAAAGAAAAGCCTCAAGAGTTAGAGAGAAAATCAGAGGGACAACTTGAGCTTGAGAGAAAAAAAGGAAACTTTTATGCAAGAGAAAGTGAGGTTAAGAGGGCACTTCATGCGAGGCAGCCGTTGCTTGTACTCTTGTACAAGGAAGCTTATTTTAATACTAACGACCCTAACCTTTCTTTGCCTAGTGAGGTTGAATCTCTTTTTATTGATTTTGGAGATGTGTTTCCTGAGGAGATTCCACCTGGATTGCCACCCCTTTTTTATCAAAGCTTACTAGATAGGGGGATAGAACATCAAATAGATTTCGTGCCTGGAGCCTCAATTCCTAATCGCCCAGCTTACAGAAGCAATCCCGAGGAGACAAAGGAGCTTCAGAGACAGGTAGATGAATTTTTGTCAAAAGGGTATGTAAGAGAAAGCTTAAGTCCTTGTGCTGTCCCTGTTTTACTTGTACCTAAGAAAGATGGAACATGGCGTATGTGTGTTGATTTCCGGGCTATTAATAAGATAACTTATAAGTATCGTCATCCGGTTAGATGATATGCTTGATGAATTGCATGGTTCTACTATTTGAACTAAGATTGATCTTAAGTCTGGTTATCATCAAATTCGCATGCGAGAGGGTGATGAATGGAAGACTGCTTTTAAAACTAAACATGGTTTGTATGAGTGGTTAGTTATGCCTTTTGGATTGACTAATGCACCTAGTACTTTTATGCGATTGATGAACCATGTTTTACGTGCTTTCATTGGAAAATTGGTTTTTTGTATTTTTTTGATATTCTGATATATAGTAAGAGCTTGGATGAACATCTTGACCATTTACATTGCGTTTTGAGTGTCTTGAGAAAGGAGAAATTATATGCTAATTTGAAAAAGTGTTCTTTTTGCACTAGTCGTGTTATATTTCTTGGATATGTTGTTAGTGCTAAAGGAATAGAGGTTGATGAAGAAAAGGTTAAGGCTATTCGTGATTGGCCTGCACCTAAATCCATTACCGTACGTAGCTTTCATGGGTTGGCTAGTTTTTATAGAAGATTTGTTAAAGATTTTAGCACCGACTGAACTTGTTAAAAAGAATGTTGGATTTCAATGGGGTAGTAAACAAGAATCAGCATTCCAATTGATTAAGGAAAAGTTTAGTTCAGCTCCTTTACTTGCTTTACCTGACTTTACTAAAACTTTTGAAATTGAGTGTGATGCTTCAGGTATAGGAATCGGGGCTGTTTTGATGCAAGAAGGCCGACCTCTTGCTTACTTTAGTGAGAAGCTTAATGGAGCAGCTTTGAATTATCCGACCTATGACAAGGAGATGTATGCATTGGTGAGAGCCTTGGAGACTTGGCAGCATTACTTGTGGCCTAAGGAGTTTGTTATTCACACTGATCATGAATCATTAAAACATTGTTAGAGCCAAGGTAAGTTGAATAGGCGCCATGCTAAATGGGTAGAGTTCATTGAGTCTTTTCCTTATGTGATCAAATATAAGAAAGGTAAGGAAAATATTGTAGCAGATGCTTTGTCACGCAGGTATACTCTTATCTCTACTCTCAATACCAAGTTGTTAGGATTTGAATATATCTTCGATTTATATGCTACTGATCCTGATTTCGGTAATGTTTTTGAGGCTTGTGAACATACTGCATTTGGTAAGTTTTATAGGCATGATGGATTTCTTTTTAGAATGAATAGATTATGTGTGCCTAATTGTTCTTTAAGGGAATTATTGGTACGTGAGGCTCACGGGGGAGGTTTAATGGGGCACTTTGGTGTTAAGAAAACTTTGGATGTTTTAGTTGAGCATTTCTTTTGGCCTCACATGAAGAGAGATGTAGAGAGGATTTGTGATCGATGCATTACATGTAAACAAGCTAAGTCTAGATCACATCCGCATGGATTGTACACACCTTTACCAATACCTAGTGAACCTTGGGTAGATATTTCCATGGATTTTTTTGTTGGTTTGCCTAGGTCAAAAAGAGGTATGGATTCAGTTTTTGTTGTTGTTGATAGATTTTCTAAGATGGCTCATTTTATTCCTTGTAGGAAAACTGATGATGCAAGCCATGTTGCTGATTTGTTTTTTAAAGAAGTGGTGCGTCTGCATGGAGTTCCAAGAAGCATCGTTTCAGACAGAGATGCAAAGTTTTTGAGTTACTTTTGGAGAACATTGTGGGGTAAGTTGGGTACTAAGCTTTTATTTTCTACAACTTGCCATCCACAAACTGCTTCTTTCTAATTGAAAGGCAAACTGAGGTCGTAAATAGAACTTTATCTGCTTTATTGAGATCTATTATTCAAAAGAATTTGAAGAGTTGGGAGGAATGTTTACCACATGTTGAGTTTGCTTATAATAGGACTGTGCATTCTACTACTAACTTTTCTCCTTTTGAAGTTGTGTATGGCTTTAATCCATTGACCCCAATGGACTTGTCTCCTTTACCTATTGATGAACGTGCTAGTCGTCATGGTAAAAGAAAGGCAGAATTGGTTAAGCAAATGCATGAGAAAGTTCGATTGCAAATAGAGAATAAAACTGAACAATATGCGAATCAAGCCAACAAGGGCCTCACCGCTCTACTTAGACGGCTACGTAAGATCCTGCCCTCAGGTTTGAGTCACTTCCCGCTAATACTCAAAAAGGAAGGCGCCTTTCGCCTATCTCCATTTCCCCCACCCCACTCTTAATAATCATTCGCCTTGCATACCAAGATCATTATTGACATAACTGTCATGCTGAAGAGAATCATCTTAATAGCTTTATAGAAAGGAAATCCTTCTTCGTTTTTATAGAGATACAGGTCCCCGGCTGGATTCTCTTTTTGGACTAAGTTTTTGACTTCGGCAGCTTGCTGTACAAGCGTTGGCGTTTCGCCTACCTGTGCTCCGCGCTGTCGATTAGCTTTTTCGAGTGCCCCTCCCTGCTAATTTAGAACTCCTGTAACCCAAGACTGCAAGAACTCTTTGATTCCAAATTGTTCGATACCTTGTTGATACTACTTTACTTTGTTTAAGAAAGATGGGTGTTTTCGATTGACTCCCAGATACGGTACCGGGGAGCGAAGGATAGAAAGATGAAAGGGCAGGGGAAAGGAGTAGTTCAAATAGAACTAAGCAAAACAGATTCAACGTATCCCAACCTGGGCAATCTAGCAACCATTTCACTAGTTTCCATAAAGAGCGAAGGAGAGGTGGCATCAGGTAGTTCTTTGCATATTGAAAGGGGAATGGTTGCATATTGAAAGGAGAAGGAGAACAAATCTCATACAGTACAGCTATGATCGGGCAATAGCGCAGATAAGATCAGACTGAATGTGTGAAGGAGGTTCTCTTCTGTCTCGCGTTCCTTCAATCAAAGGGGAATCCAACTCCCTCCCGGAGTTTCTTACCCGAAAATATTATCAAGGGGGAACAGGACGCATCAGCATGATGAGGACGGTCCGTAAGAAAACAGAGTGGTTCCCTACCACTGGAAATCGAGTACTAGGATCGATACCGCGATCAGACTACTTCCCGGGCCAGCCATGGGCAACAGCTGATCTACGACCAAGGGCCGGATGTCTACGAAGGATAATTTCCTCGATGGATTTCCCGAGAGTGGCCTAAGAATGAAAGGTTCGGCCTAAAAAAAGCAAGCACCACTCTATTTATTTTAGAATATTTTATTATTATTATTATTATTAAGGGCTTGACTGGTCGAAAGAAGACTTTTAGCCCTTCTTCTCTTTGTCCAATCCTGCCAAGCCTATAAAAAAGAAAGTATTTCGCTTTCATTAGTAACTTCATGCCTTTGCTCGAAAAAAGTCTTAAAGAAATTCCGAGTTTCAAAGGATTTCTCAAAGAGAACCGGCTCGAATAACGAGCCTCTGCGTATAGGAAGCAAGGTCAAGCGAAGAAGAAAGGATTGACTTTTAGGCTGACGGCTGTGACGCGCGGGATCGAAGTCCTGATCGTATACCAGCCCAGACAACCACGAGCCTACCTAAGGAGAATAAAGATGAGAGCCAAAAAAGAAAATGGGCAATTACACGTTGGAACATGGTGCTTTTGAACTAGGGACCAATAATGTGACTAAACCCCCTATCTAGTAAGGCAAGCATCCCAGAACAGCCCATCTCGTGGAAGCTTAGTGCACCCCCGGCTGACTAAGACACGTATCCCAGTTGATGGTTGTGTGACAAAAGAGAGAGGATGCCAAGTGAACTTCCCCCTTGATTATCAGGTAAGCTCGACAAAAATGGCGTTATTTGGTGAGAGTGCTGGCTTCCAGTTTAATGATTTTAATGGGAACTTTGGGTCACAACCACCAGAGTCTTGCCCATCCTCGGATACAATCGAAGACTCCCAAAGCTCAAAGAATAATTTAGACGACGTTGATGTGGTTTTTGAAACCATTGTAGAAAGGAATGCAATTAGTGAGAATAACCCTGCTGATAGTCCTATGGACTCTTGAGTGTTGTGGTATTACTATCAACTCTCTATTTTTTATGATTAATAATATCATAGTATGGAATTGTAGGGGTGCCGGCAACAATCAATTCACTCGGGATGCCAAGTTTTGAATCTCCAAGTTCAGACCTTCCATTCTGACTTTGGTTGAGACGCGAGTTAGTCAAAGCCGTGCTCCACGAATTCTACGCAAATTGGGCATGCCATGCTGTGAATTGGTGGATACGGTGGGTTTCTCAGGAGGGATATGGGTGGCTTGGAAGGATCCGTCAATCTAAATTTCTGTTATCTTAAGGGACCTCCAGTTTCTTCACTTAAAGGTTACTTTGGAGGATGATACTTCATGGCTCTTTACGGCATGTTACTTCAATCCGAGACATGAGACTAGACGGCAGGCTCTTAATGAAATACTTGATATAAGTCAGTCGATTAACTGTCCTTGGATTCTTGCGGGAGATTTAAACGCCATAGCTGAGGTGCACGAAAAGAAGGGTGGTAATGATCTTGTTAACAGAGCTAGATGCAGGGAGTTCAAACAGTGGATGGGTGATTGTGGCTTAGTTGACTTGGGGTACGTGGGGCAGAAGTTTACGTGGAGAGGCCCTCGTTTCAATGGCAGACAACGAGTATACAAGAGACTTGACAGGGCCCTTGGTAACAACCAATGGCTGGATGCTTTTCCTGACACAAAGGTACGAATTCTTTCTAGAATGCATTCTGACCATCACCCCCTTTGTATTTCTACATGTCCGAGTGTGCAGGAGGGACATAATAGAATTTGAAGATTTCATGCAATGTGGCAAGAGCATGATGATTTTCCAGCGTTTCTTCGTGCATCATGGAGGCAAAATACGGACCTTTTGGAGTCCTTACACTCGCTGCCACCTTTATTAAAGGAGTGGAACATTCCAATTTTTGGCAATCTGCATTACAAGAAAAAGCACATATATGCTCGTCTGCAAGGCATACAAAGGGCGTTGGCTAGGGGTTCTAATATGTTTTTAGAGAGGCTGGAATCTTCATTGCAAAAGGAGCTTGACTGGGTGCTAAGACAAGAATCATCCTTATGGCACCAAAAATCAAGAGTAGAATGGCGGTGATAAAAATACGAATTATTTCCAGGTTCGAAGAAGGCACAAAAAGAAAATCAAGGCTCTGAAGAATGAAGAAGGTGTCTGGGTGGAGGATGAGCATGATCTTCGAATGATGGCAGCAGCGTTCTTTCAGCAATTATTCACGGCAGACACACCTGGAGGAGATTTGGTAACATTACATGGGTTCCCAAGCCTAATTGATGATATACAGATGCACTTTGGCAATTCGGTGACAAGTGGGGAAATTAAAGATGCAATTTTGAGCATGAAACCGTTGAAGGCCCCGGGAAGTGATGGGTTTCAGGCTTACTTTTATCAGAAAAATTGGGAATTGGTGGGAACTGATTTTTGCCGCCTCATCCTGGACATATTTGCAAATAAACGGGATATACGTGATATTAATAAAGCATTTTAGGTATTGATCCCCAAGATTAAACAACCGCAGTATATTACACAATTCCGGCCAATATCACTTTGCAACGTGACCTACAAGAGTGTTACCAAGTTGATTGTCCATAGATTGAAAGCACTCATGCCTAAGTGGGTATCTCCGTTTCAATCAAGTTTCATACCGGGACGCCTTAAAAAAGATAATATTGTGATTGCAAAAGAATTAATGCACACAATGTCTAGAATGAAGGGGCGGAAAAGTTTCATGGCTATCAAGATCGACCTCGAAAAGGCTTATGACAAGCTTAGTTGGGACTTTATTCACTCAGTTCTAACCGAGACAGGTTTGCCTAATGACTGGGTTGCTCTCATTATGCGTTGCATTACTTCTAGCTCATTTGCGGTTCTTTGGAATGGTATAGAGACGGATACTTTCATTCCCTCTAGAGGAATAAGGCAAGGGGACCCACTCTCACCGTATATCTTCGTATTGTGCATGGAAAAATTCACTCACCTGATTCTTGATAAGGTACAGTGCAGCGAATGGAAGCCTCTCACGATTGGTAGAAGCAAGACACCCATCTCGCATCTTATGTTTGCGGACGATCTTCTTCTTTTTGCCGAAGCTTCACTTGATCAAATACGATGTGTGCAAGATTGTGAAGATACTTTTTGTTCCAGGTCTGGACAGTCCGTGAATGTGGAGAAAACGAAAATCATCTTCTCAAAAAACGTATCCGATGACTTAGCAAGTGATATATTAGACATCTGTGACTATGAAAGAAAATATAGCTTGGGGAGATATTTGGGAATTCACCTTCAAAAAGGAAGATATGGAGTTCGGAATTGTGAAGATTTAATCCAGAAGATTGAGGCTAAGATGAGCTCTTGGCAAGCACGTACACTCTCCATGGCGGGTAGATTGGTCCTTGCTAGTTCCGTTATACAAAGCTTACCGGTGTATACGATGCATACAGAGCTTCTACCGAAACATGTCTGTCAAGCCATTGAAAAAAGAGAGAGAGACTGATTATGGGGGCATGACCGAGAGGTACGTAAAATTCATACTATCGATTGGGATACCTTGTGCAAACCTAAGCCATATGGTGGGCTGGGACTGATAAAATTGGATATAAAATATGAATAAAGCATGTTTAATGAAGTTGGTCTCAAGAGCTCTCAACAATCCGGATGCGCTTTGGGTGAGGGTTCTAAAAGCCAAATACGGTAGGAATATGGATTGGAGGAGGGATATTATTGTGAAACAAACTGATTCAAAACAATGGAAAGACTTGAGCAAAATGTGGCACCTATTTCAAACAAACTCAAGGTGGCTTGTGGGTAATGGAGCTAGTATTAATCTGTGGTGGGATAAATGGACTTATAACAACATGGTGCTTGCAAATCAGGCCACGTCGCCCATTAGTGGTAATTTGGCTGAGATGACACTTGTGGATGCAGTGGATGTTCAAGGTGAATGGAGGTGGGAATTCTTGAGCCAGCTTCTACCGTCTGATAGTCTGAAACAAATTGCAATGGTGGCACCTCCACATCGAAAGATGGGTGAGGATAAACTGGTATGGGCTGGTAATTCCAAGGGAATCTTCACAGTTAGAGAAGCCTACCGTGAACTTTGTGGTATAAATACTAGCAATTCGAGCACTTTTTGGAGAAATAAAAGGCGACCGGAACGGATGAAGTTTTGAATTTGGAGAGTTGCTAGAGAAGGTCTACTCACCAATGAGAGAAGAGCTAGACCCCTTGGTAGGGGTGCCTCACCGCTATGCCCAAACTGCAAAGGTATGATAGAATCACATTTGCACTGTTTACGTGATTGTGTACACATTAAAAAGATCTGGAAAAGCTTGGTAGCTAGAGCCAATTGGGATGAGTTCTTTTCTTTGAGTTTGCCTGACTGGGTTGGCGTAAATTTGGGACAACATTTTGGATGTGATTCGTATATTGAATGGGCACTTCTATGGGGCATTGTAATTCACTTCATCTGGAAATGGAGAAACTCAAAAATATTCCAAGATGAGCATAGGAACAACAATATACAGCAATATTTGCTAAACCATTATCACATTATTCTGAAAGCTTATTCAAAGCCTTTAGAGACAAGAGGGCGTGCCACAATCCATGTCAGTTGGACACCTCCAGACCATGATTCAATTATTCTGAACACTGGGCAAGAAATTCAGGTGAAGAGGCAGCATGTGGGGCAGTCTTGAGAGATTCGAATGGTCGATGGATTGCGGGTCTCTCACGATTTGTTGGGAATTGCAATGCGTTTCAAGCTGAGCTATGGGGTCTATATGAAGGCCTATCTCTAGCATGGAGACTGGGGTATAGGAGAATTGTGGTAAATTCAGACTCACAAGCTTTAATTGATACGTTCACTGCTGGCCATGACAAGGATCACCAGTACAACCAGCTAGCTAGTAGAATCGAGATTCTCCTCCGGAAGAATTGGACTGTCCAGTTACTTCATATATATAGGGAAGCAAATAGATGTGCTGATTGGCTCGCAAAGCATGGGCTATCTCTAGATAACGGAACACACCTCTTTCAGGAGCCCCCAGCTGAGCTTCAAATTAGACTTTTTGCTGATTGTTTACGTGTTGCTTTTACCCGAGATGTACCTCGTTAGTTTTATTTAAAAAAGTATTGGGCCATTCATACCAAAAATAAAAAAGAGTGAAGGCGCGCTAGCGTTTAACATTAGCTCGATTCGAAGAATAGTAAGGTGCGGAGCGCCGATTGCCCTAATATTGACTATTAGGATAACTTGAACATAGAAATATGCCTCTATCGCAGGCTTAGCTTTGGTCTGCGAATGCTACCTCTTCTACAGCCTAATCTTAATAAAAACTCTAAAGGAAAGGATGATACACGTCTTGGAGTGAAGGCCCTATGAAGTAAAGGCACAAAAAGCTTTTTTTCTAGATATGGAGGTGCTTGATCTCTTCCCTTCCGGTGTCCCCATTAGTTGATATACGGAATTGGAAAGGAATTCCAGATCATTCTGATTGAAAGCGGGATATGGATGGAATCGAGAGGGAAGAAAGAGTCCGGTTGATCAACTTTGTAATCATGGATCATCAACAAATCCCTAAATGCTTCTTTATGCTGTCGCCCCTATATATGGTTTAGGGTAGGGAGAACTCTTAGATTCTCAAGTTTGAGAGAGTTTTTATGAAAATCCATCTCCACCTATTTGTGCCCTTCCTCCAAAAAGCATTCCGGCATCTGTTATTCCTGGTTTCACCCTGTGAAGCAAAGCCAAATTCAATCAAGGCAAGGGGGAAAGACATGGAATTGCTAGGGAACCGTAGCCAAGTGGCTAAGGCATGAGTCTGCAAAACTTCTATTCGTCGGTTCGAATCCGACCGGTTCCTACAGCGCCGCGCCACCCATCATTTTATTACATGGTTAGTGGATAAAACGGGGGCCTCCGCTTGCTCCTTCGTACTAGTGTAGTGGCTTAGCTGCCTTAGTTTCCCTTCCTTACCGTATTCCTTATCACAAGCACTAAGAAGCAACGGCCTAAAAGAGATAGGGGGCAAACGCGCTTTAGTTTTCTTGCTAAGCAAGCTACCTTTTCATAATAAGAAAGTCAGCATTCAAGCCCCAAAACTAGGTTGGAGCTATGAAGCCCTTCTGTAAGCTGGTGCGCAGGTTTGGAACCCTATACAAGACAAGGGGCTGCTTGCTGCTCGCCCCTATCTCGTTGAGGCCGATCTGTTTCGTAGCAGCCAAGGATGAGTTCGATCCATTAGGTTCTTCGATTTGTTCAGAAAAGAAACGAGAGACAAGAAAACATCTTTGATTACGATTAAAAAGAACAATCTCAAATAGACCAAGATCCAATTTCGGGTCATTTCTTGGTGAACATAATCTGCCATAATCTCTTCGATCCCTTCATTTATGTGCCAGAATAAAGAGAGATTTGGTAGGAAAGTGGAAGAGACTTTTTTGTATATGATAATCAAAGGGAGTGGGAAAGCTGCAGTAATTCTTTGGAAAAGCCCGGTTCTCTTTGTCTTCGAGCTTTCATTCCTCAATCCACTCTTTCGTTCCTTCATATACCTCCCCACCAATAGATAGAGACAAATAGGAATAACCAAACCACGTCTACAAAATGCCAGTACCATGCTGCTGCTTCAAAGCCAACGTGAT